TATTTAAAATAGAATTTATTAAAAAACCAGTACACCTAGCCAACACGATCCAATTGCCTGGGTTATTTTTGTGCTACAAAAACCAAGGCTTGATGGTTACTTAGAAGGTCACAAGAGACAAAGTCCCAGCAGTAGCGGTCACACTATTGAAGAGCCGAGTGTTATCCATCCATACCAGGCGTAAAAAGCGTTCGTTCTGAAAAGAAACAGATGCCAGGCCAACTGAACTCGTTTATGTTTATTATGTCTCAAGTTAGATCACATCTACAATCATATCCATGTCCAACTAATATGAACTTTCTTTGGAATTTTGGCTTCTTATTAGGAATTTCTTTTGTAGTTCAAATCGTAACAGGGTTATTATTAGCATCTAGATATACTAGTGAAATGTCACATGCCTTTGCTAGTGTACAACATATTCTTAGAGAGGTTTCTTTCGGTTGGGAGTTTAGATTCTTACATGCTACTGGAGCATCTTGTGTATTCTTATGTCTATTCCTACATATTCTCAGAGCTTTAGTGATGAGTAGCTATACATACCTAAGTCTAACATGGATTACAGGATTGATTATTTATTTCATCTCTATTGCAACAGGATTCCTAGGTTATGTATTACCATGGGGTCAAATGAGTTTCTGGGGTGCTACCGTTATTTGTAATCTATTATCACCAATTCCATACCTTGTAACTTGGTTACTAGGAGGTTTCTACGTAGATAATCCTACTCTAAAAAGATTCTTTGTACTACACTTTGTATTACCATTTGTAGCTCTAGTACTTGTAGTATTACATATATTCTATCTACATCTAAATGGTTCTAGTAATCCACTAGGTACAGAGACTGCATTAAAAATACCATTCTATCCTCACATGTTAAGTACAGATGGTAAAGGATTTAATTATCTAATCTTATTCCTATTAGCTCAATCATTCTTCGGTTTAATTGAATTATCTCATCCAGATAACAGTATTCCTGTGAATAGATTTGTAACACCATTACAAATTTTACCAGAATGGTACTTCTTAGCATATTATGCTATCTTAAAAGTTATTCCAAGTAAAACTGGAGGACTATTACTCTTTGTAGGTAGTATTCTATTATTACTACTTCTAAGTGAGGTTAGATCACTTACTAGTGTAATAAACTTACGTCAACAATTCTCCTCAAGAAATTGTGCAACATCTTGGAGCATTATTTATATCTATTCATTTATTGCTCTTATTATTGTTGGTGCTCAATTACCTCAAGAAGTATTTATTTCTTATGGTAGATTCTTTACCTTCATCTATCTTTTAAGTACATTTAGTTTATTTAAATTATAATTAGTTAGTTGATTTTGAGGAAAATAATTATATATAAAAAATTTCAACAATTATATATTAATTCCAGTATTCTATCTGCTGCAAACCATAAAGAATTAGGTATTTACTATGTATGGTTTGCTTTTTTTTTCTCAATTGTAGGTACACTACTTTCATTATTAATTAGACTTGAACTCAGTTGCTCTGGTTTACGTATTATTGCATTAGAAAATCAAAATTTCTATAATTTAGCATTCACATTACATGGTGCTATTATGATTTTCTTTGTAGTTATGCCAGGTTTATATGGTGGATTTGGTAATTATTTCTTACCTATCTACCTAGGAGCCTCTGAGGTGGCTTTCCCTAGAGTCAATTGTGTATCACTATTACTAGTACCAATTGCATGGGTTATAGTAAGTACTTCATTAATCTCTGAGTTTGGATCCGGTGTTGGTTGGACACTTTACCCTCCTTTAAGTACATCATTAATGTCACTATCTCCAACTTCAGTAGATTTAATTGTATTTGGTTTAGCTATTTCAGGTATTTCTAGTTTCTTATCTTCTGTAAATTTCTTAACTACAATTGCTGTCTTAGGTGTGACAAATGGTGCAAAACCATGGTGTTTATTCACTTGGGCTATTGTTTTTACAGCCATTATGTTACTTGCTACACTCCCAATTCTTACAGGTGGTTTACTAATGTTGGTACTAGACTTACATCTAAATACTCAATTCTACGATGCCGCTTTTAATGGTGATCCAGTATTATACCAACATTTATTCTGGTTCTTCGGACATCCAGAAGTATATATTATCATTCTACCTGCTTTTGGTGTTATTTCTCAAACATTATCTACTTCTGCAGGTAAATTAGTCTTCGGAGGACCTTCTATGATTCTAGCCATGGGATGTATTACTGTGTTAGGTTCATTAGTTTGGGCACACCATATGATGACAGTAGGTCTCGAAACAGATACTAGAGCATATTTCTCAGCTATAACAATGATGATTGCGATTCCTACAGGTACCAAAATTTTCAATTGGTTAAGTACTTATATGGGAAATCCATTTAGTACAATTTCATTAGATATCTGGTATGCTCTAAGTTTTATCTTCTTATTCACTCTTGGAGGTACAACTGGCGTAGTCTTAGGTAATACTGCTGTAGATGTTGCTTTACATGATACTTATTATGTAATTGCTCACTTCCATTTTGTCTTATCTCTTGGTGCAATTATTGGATTAATCTGTGGATTCTTCTATTTCCAAGAATCAATGTTTGGTTATACAGCAAATGTATTTACTAGAAATGTATCAGATTCTCCATACATTAAAGTATGGTCTGTAGTATTCTTATTTAGTATTCTATTAACATTCTTACCAATGCACTTATTAGGTTTTAATGTTATGCCACGTAGAATTCCTGACTATGCTGATTATGTAACTTATCTGAACACAATGTGTTCTATTGGTTCTATTAGTACTGTATTTATTCTATATTCTTTAATTTTATAAAACAAGAGTTGACCGTGAAATCCATACAAAGATAAAACGGGAGATAAATAAAACATGTTACTCTATCGGTAAAAAGGTACGCCGGGGATAACAGGTCGTAGAATTTCAGGAGCTCTGATCCTTGAATTCTAATAACACCTCCATGTCGGCTCATCACACCCTTGTACTTGAAGAAGGTTCAATTAGGAACGAGAGTTCACCGTGATATGTGATACGTGAGCTGGGTTAAGAACGTCTTGAGGCAGTTTGTTCCCTATCTGCCATTTTAAAAAATTAGTTGGTTGTAGAACTAAAGCACGAAATATCATGTGAAGTTTCATGTTCGCCTTATTTTAAAAAAAAAGGATCAAATCTTCCTTGAGCGACTCGTTAGGCAAATAAAAAATGGAGCTATAACGCTATCTTTTCTCAGTAAAAATTGAATGCCTTCGATTTTAACGGTTTGCTCCTGAAAAAAGAAATTTTGGTTTCCCTAGAATTTGTGGTGACAGACCAGAAAGAGATTTGGAAAAATCCTCAATAAAAAAGATACGTTAAAAAAACACAGTCGGTGCGAAGTCGAAACAAGGTAGTTGATGGTGAACCAGTGGCTGAACAAAAAATGAGTCTTGTTTTAAATAGAGGTATTTCTATGGCTAGAGTACGTAAGGAAAAGGAAAGGTTAACCGCTGTCAAAAATAAAAACTACTTACATACACCCCTGAACATTTGGAACAGATGGATATAATTTGGTAGTGGAACGTTTGAAATACAAATTGGCAGCTGGAAGACGGAATCGTTACTAAGCGCCAGGTAGTCCTGGACACTGAATCCAAGCGCGTGCCATACTTTTAATAGAACGGTCCCTGGCTGAATTTTATGATCCCAGGCTGGTTCAAAAAGTTAAATATTAGCCAAAAACTGGCGAGAAGGGAAGTGTGTTTCTTAGAAAAACTAAGGGAAGTTTAGCCGGGAAGTTAGCGTCTAAAAAACATGATATCATTATCGCACAAGCACTCAGCAAGTTAAGAGAATGTATTGACGTGTTAAAAACCTATTTTTTAGGGTACCGGGCAGATGTCATAAACTATACCTCCTCATCAAAGTTAGCAGTGTCTTACGTTTGAATCCAACAGACGCTTTCCGTTTTTTAACTACACTACGAAATGCCAAACTATTCAAACATTATTACTTTCTTATTAATGGAAGCGCTGGTACCTGGGTATCCAATCCAGTACTCCTCATTCGGCATAGAGACTCAGCCTCAGTTCAACTTTGTACTGTTTTTTACAAAAAGGGACTCCATAAGTTAAACTGTAGAGTCGAGATGGAAACAACCGGAAAGGTTACTGCATGTCCTAAAAAACTGTACAATAGTTTTTGTTAAATTCTCTTCTGAATAGATTTCATAGAAAACCTAAAATCATCATGTATGATTGACATTTAACCACTAATTACGAATCATCCAAGAATTGTTTAACATTCTCAGGTCCGGTCCGATTTTGCAATCTTCCAGTTAGATAAATTAGATCACATGTCTTCTAGTGCTTTGAGATTTGACTCAATTTTTCGATTTTCACAAAAAGTTAGTTTCAAATTGCTCATATTTAAGAATTTTTACTAGAATTTCCTTCCTATATGCAACTACTTTAAGATATTTCACTGTAGGTTTCTTATTCTCTCCATTTTTCTTTATTGTATTCTTATTATTTAACTATACTTTCAGAGAAGTTGGTACAACTTCAGCTTCTATGGTTTCATCAATTTGTTTAGGTGTGATTAGTACTGAGTTACTATTATTCGTTAGTTTCTTTTGGGGTGTGTACACAAGTATCCTGTCACCTAGTTATGTAACTGATACAACTCTATTCAGTCCTACAGAAGGATTAGTAAGTATCTCTAGTAGAGGACTTATTGTAACTATTACATTCTTACTATCTAGTGCTAGTGTTATTCTAGGTTATGGTTTTCTAACCTCAGAAAAAGCTATCACCTTAAATATCCAAAGAGGTTTTTTTGCTTTAGTAATCATTGCTTTATGCTTCACTAGCATCCAAGTTTGCGAATATTTAGGTTTAGCAATCTCTATTAATGATGGAGTGTTAGGTACTTATTTACTATGGATTACAGGATTACATTTCTCACATGTATTAGTTGGTGCAATCCTACTATTCTTCACATTCTTTAAAGGTAGCTTACAATATAATGCAAATACTCAAGTTAGAACATATACTTCATCTAGTATTATGGTATTACCTCAACTGGAGTCTTATGCTCTAGTCTACTGGCATTTTGTAGAAGCTATCTGGTTAGTAATTCACTTTACTTTCTATACTCTATAAGTAGGGGATCTCGTAAACATGCGAACTCACTTGAACTTTATTAAAAACGAAGTTTAACTTATTATAGATAAAATTCCTTCAAATTGACTATGCTGACTTTAGTAACGGAAATTTAATAGATTCAGCTATCCATGGTGATAAGATTCGTAAATACCGGTCATCTCAAAAAACTAGCTGTGATGTAATAGAGCATAGGATAATGCAAAGTATCCCTGACTGGATTATGCAAAAACTTAGTTTTTGAGAACAGCTTCCAAGCATACATTTGTTGATGTAGTAGTAGAAATCATATTTTATTGCCTGTCAAGTTCCTTTAATGTAGTTATCTCACAGCTTCTATTGGTCCAGATAAGCGATCTCATGTATGGTTAAAAAGTTTTTATGACACCAGGCATGCAATACCAAAAATTTTTTATTTAACTTTCTTAATTTTTTATGCATGGTAAGGTTTAGCGTGTACTTTCGAATGAAACTTTGTGCTCCACCGTTAGTCTCTTACCTCCAACATTCCTCTTACATACTACTGTACGGACCATTACAACCTCCAGGCAAAGAACTATCCACGATTCATATAGACAACTAGTGGCTTCTCTCTCGATTTCCAAATGGTGAGTTACAAAGATGATTCTCTCCACACTTAGTTTTTGTTTAAAAGGGAAGTAAAGGTGCTCAGGGTCTTACCGTCGGGCCATAGGGTTCCTCATATTCAAGGATTTTTCTATTTAAAAAAAGTCTTACATTAGAGACATTAGGAAAGTCGTTACACCATTCATGCAGGACGGAATTTACCCGACAAGGAATTTTGCTACCTTTGGACCGTCAGATTACAGCCGCCGTTTACCCTAGTTTTTATATCATGTTTAGTTATCTCTTTCAAGATAATCTATTTCATATCTATCCTCACGGGAACCTCTCCACGCTCTACCAATATTCGTTATAATGTTTTATCTCGCGTGACGAGCGGTGTGTTTAAGGCAAGTAAAGATGCGCCCATAGTTTTTGGCGTCTAGAGCATCCTCATATAGATAGTTTCTTTCTGAAACAATAACCTGTGGTTATACTACCAAAGCATCCATCTACAGCTGCGGAAACTGTATTTTTGTC